TGCCAGAAAGAATTTTTATCCAAACATTAATGGGTCGGGTATTAGCAGACGATATATATATAGGCCCGCGATGCGTTGGCATTCAAAATCAAGATATTGGTATTGGACTTATCAATCGCTTTATAACCTTTCAAACACAACCAATATCTATTCGGACCCCCTTTACTTGTAGGAGTACATCTTGGATCTGCCGATTATGTTATGGACGAAGTCCTACTCATGGCGATCTGGTCGAATTGGGAGAAGCTGTAGGTATTATTGCAGGTCAATCTATTGGGGAACCGGGCACTCAACTAACATTAAGAACTTTTCATACTGGCGGAGTATTCACAGGGGGCACTGCAGAACATATACGAGCTCCTTCTAATGGAAAAATCAAATTCAATGAGAATTGGGTTCATCCCACACGTACGCGTCATGGACATCCTGCCTTTTTATGTTATATCGACTTGTATGTAACTATTGAGAGTGAGGATATTCTACATAAGGTTACTATTCCACCAAAAAGTTTTCTTTTAGTTCAAAATGATCAATATGTAGAATCAGAACAAGTGATTGCTGAAATTCGTGCGGGAACATACACTTTCAATTTTAAAGAAAGGGTTCGAAAACATATTTATTCTGACTCAGAGGGAGAAATGCATTGGAGTACCGATGTGTACCATGCACCCGAATTTACATATAGTAATGTCCATCTTTTACCAAAAACAAGTCATTTATGGGTATTATCCGGGGGTTGCTGTAGATCCCGTGTAATTCCTTCACTCTATAAGGATCAAGATCAAATTAACGTTCATTCTCTTTCTGTCGAAGAAAGATCTATTTCTATCCTTTCAGTAAATAATGATCAAGTAAGACACAAATTTTTTAGTTCAAATCTTTTTGGTAAAAAAGAAAGCGGAATTCCTAATTATTCAGAACTTAATCGAATCATATGTACGGGTTATTGTAATCTTATATATCCTTGGATTTTCCAAGGGAATTGTGATTTATTGGCAAAGAAGCGAAGAAATAGATTCATCGTTCAATTTGAATCACTTCAAGAACGAGAAAAAGAATTACTGCCCCGTTCTAGCATTTCGATTGAAATCCCCATAAATGGTCTTTTTCGTAGAAATTGTATTCTTGCTTATTTCGATGATCCTCAATATACAAGAAATAGTTTAGGAATTACTAAATATGGGACTATAGGGGTGCATTCAATCCTCAAAAAAGAAGATTTGATTGGAGTCAAAGAATTTAACCCAAAATACCAAATGAAAGTAGATCCATTTTTTTTCATTCCCGAGGAAGTGCATATTTTACCTGAATCTTGTTCCATAATGGTACGGAACAATAGTCTCATTGGAGTAGATACACCAATCACTTTAAGTACAAGAAGCCGAGTAGGCGGATTGGTACGAGTGGAGAAAAAAAAAAAAAAGATTGAACTTAAAATATTTTCTGGAAATATACATTTTCCTGGAGAGATGGATAAGATATCCCGACAAAGTGGTATCTTGATATCACCGGAAAGGGTAAAAAAAAATTCTAAGAAATTCAAAAAATTGAAAAATTGGATTTATGTACAATGGATCACACCTACCAAAAAAAAGTATTTTGTTTTGGTTCGACCTGTAATCATATATGAAATAGCAGACGGTATAAATTTAGTAACACTTTTCCCACAGGATTCGTTGCAAGAAAGGGATAATCTGGAACTTAAAGTTGTCAATTATATCCTTTATGGAAATGGTAAACCAATTCGGGGAATTTCTGGGACAAGTATTCAATTAGTTCGGACTTGTTTAGTGTTGAATTGGGACCAAGACAAAAAAAGTTCTTCTATCAAAGAAGCCCTCGCTTCCTTTGTTGAAGTAAGGACAAATGGTCTGAGTTTGGTTCGAAATTTCCTAAGAATAGACTTAGTGAAATCCCATATTTCGTATATCAGAAAAAGGGAAGACCCCTCAGGTTCAGGATTGATCTTCAATAATGAGTCTGATTACACCAATAGCAATCCATTGGATTCTCTTTATTCCAAGGGAAGGGTTCAACAATCCCTTAGTCAAAATCAAGGAACTATTCGTACGTTGTTAAATATAAATCGGAATAAAGAACGGCAATCTTTGATAATTTTGTCAGCATCTAATTGTTTTCAAATGGATCCATTTAATGATGGAAAATCTTATAATGTGATAAAAGAATCAATTCAAAAAGATTCTCTAATTGAAATTAGGAATTCATTAGGACCTTTAGGAGCAGTCCCTCAAATTTTGAATTTTTATTCCTTTTCTCAGTTAATAACTCATAATCAGATCTCGATAACTAACTATTTGGAACTTGACAATTTAAAACAGACTTTTGAAGTATTTAACTATTATTTAATGGATGAAAACGGGGGGATTTTAAATTCTGATCCGTGTAGTAACATGGTTTTGAATACATTCAATTTGACTTGGTTTTTTCTCCATCATAATTATTATGATAATTATTGTGATGAAACACTCACAAGAATTAGCCTTGGACAGTTTATTTGTGAAAATGTATGTATAGCTAAAAACGGACCACACCTAAAATCGGGTCAAATTTTAATTGTTCAAGTTGATTCTGTAGTAATAAGATTAGCTAAGCCTTATTTGGCCACTTCAGGAGCAACTGTTCATCTCCATTATGGAGAAATCATTTATGAAGGAGATACGTTAGTTACCTTTATATATGAAAAATCAAGATCTGGTGATATAACGCAGGGTCTTCCAAAAGTGGAACAAGTGTTAGAAGTGCGTTCGATTGATTCCATATCGATGAGCCTAGAAAAGAGAGTTGAGGGTTGGAACGAGCGTATAACAAGAATTCTTGGAATTCCTTGGGGATTTTTAATTGGTGCTGAACTCACTATAGTTCAAAGCCGTATTTCTTTAGTTAATAAGATACAAAAGGTTTATCGATCCCAGGGGGTGGAGATCCATAATAGACATATAGAAATTATTGTACGTCAAATAACATCAAAAGTATTGGTTTCAGAAGACGGAATGTCTAATGTTTTTTTACCTGGAGAGCTAATTGGAGTCTTGCGAGCGGAACGAACGGGGCGTGCTTTGGAAGAACCGATCTATTACCGAGCTATATTATTGGGAATAACGAAAGCATCTCTAAATACGCAAAGTTTCATATCCGAAGCAAGTTTTCAAGAAACTGCTCGAGTTTTGGCAAAAGCCGCTCTCCGAGGTCGTATAGATTGGCTGAAAGGTCTGAAAGAGAATGTTGTCCTAGGAGGGATGATACCCGTTGGTACCGGATTCAAAGGATTAGCGCATCGCTCAAGACAACATAATAACATTCCTTTGGAAATTAAAAAGAAGAATTTATTCGAGGGGGAAATGAGAGATATTTTGTTCCACTACAGAGAATTATTCGATTTTTGCATTTCAAAGAATTTAAATGGTATATCAGAACAATCATTTCTAGGATTTTTCAATTTATAAGAGCAGATTCATCCTGTTACCTATCTGCAGTCATTTGATTTGGTAATAATAATAAAGAAAATAACGAATAGAAATAAATGAATAATGGCTTGGATCGTGTATCAACGGCCAATCCCCGGTAGAGGTAGAAGATAAGGTTTCATTGGAACAATTTTTTATTTCTATTTCAGGGTACCTCATCTCTTTTTTTTTTTTCTTAAAAAAAAAAAGAGAGGAAGTGTGGGGAGAAATGACAAGAAGATATTGGAACATCCATTTGGAAGAGATGATGGAAGCAGGCGTTCATTTTGGTCATGGTACTAGGAAATGGAATCCTAGAATGGCACCTTATATCTCATCAAAGCGTAGAGGTATTCATATTATAAATCTTACTCGAACTGCTCGTTTTTTATCAGAAGCTTGTGATTTAGTTTTTGATGCAGCAAGTAGGGGAAAACAATTCTTAATTGTTGGTACCAAAAATAAAGCAGCTGATTCAGTAGTACGGGCTGCAATAAGGGCCCGGTGCCACTATGTTAATAAAAAGTGGCTCGGTGGTATGTTGACGAATTGGTCTACTACAGAAACTAGACTTCATAAGTTCAGGGACTTGAGAACGGAACAAAAGACGGAGGGACTCAACCGTCTTCCGAAAAGAGATGCCGCTATGTTGAAGAGACAATTATCTCACTTACAAACATATCTGGGCGGGATTAAATATATGACAGGGTTACCCGATATTGTAATAATCGTTGATCAGCAAGAAGAATACAGGGCTCTTGAAGAATGTATCACTTTAGGAATTCCAACGATTTGTTTAATTGATACAAATTGTGACCCAGATCTCGCAGATATTTCGATTCCAGCTAATGATGACGCTATAGCTTCAATTCGATTAATTCTTAACAAATTAGTATTTGCAATTTGTGAAGGCCATTTAAGCTCTATACGAAATCCTTGATTAATAATAAGATAAATCTATTTTTGTAGGACTTCCTAGATTTATTGAATTGGTTACTATTCCTGAATCGCACAAAAGAGATAAAAATAATTAGGGATATTGTAATAAGTTGGTATCAAAAAAATATACAACTCAAGGCAAGTCTAAAATAAAAAAAAAAAAAAAGACGGTCGAATCAAAATAATTTTTTTTAAGTTCTATTTCTTTCAGGGGGCAATATGAATGTTCTTTTATGTTCTATTAACACACTAAAGGGGTTATACGATATATCTGGTGTCGAGGTCGGCCAACATTTCTATTGGCAAATAGGAGGTTTCCAAGTCCATGCCCAAGTACTTATTACTTCTTGGGTTGTAATTGCTATCTTATTAGGTTCATCTATTATAGCTGTTCGGAATCCACAAACCATTCCTACTGACGGTCAGAATTTATTCGAATATGTCCTTGAATTCATTCGAGACGTGAGTAAAACCCAGATTGGAGAAGAATATGGTCAATGGGTTTCCTTTATTGGAACTATGTTTCTGTTTATTTTTGTTTCGAATTGGTCAGGGGCTCTTTTACCGTGGAAAATCATACAGTTACCTCATGGAGAG